GCCGAAAGAAATATGAATAATGAATGAAAAGGGTGGGTTGATTCACTGTTCCAATTTCATCTATATCCAATTTTAATATCAGAATTTTAATATCAGAATAGTAGATAAAGTTATGATTCAATGGGTTAGGTCCACTTACTTTTTCTTTTGTTAATTTAGAATCTAATCTTTACAATTGATTTGGTTGGACTAATATCAAATAGGAAAATTTGGCGATTTAAGAACCAACTTATCATTATTTAGTATAAATATAATAAATATAATGAATATAGTGTTCAACTTTCTAATTTCTAACTAAAATAAAATTACTATAGCTATAAATCAAATCATGTTCAACTTAATCTAATTTCTAACTAAAATAAAATTACTATGCTATAAATCAAATCATTAGAATATTAACTTAATTTTATTCTAATTCTAAGTTATTTAGAATTTCTAATTGCTTGAATTTTAAAATTTATTATTTAGAGTAGAGTTTCTTACTTTGTTTATTACAAATATCAACAATATCCTAATTCTCCCTTCAAAGTAAGAATACTGTCGCTGGAGTTTTATGAAAAAAAGGTCAAAGCAAGAAAGAAGCCCCTTATCGGATTTGAACCGATGACTTACGCCTTACCATGGCGTTACTCTACCACTGAGTTAAAGGGGCTCATTTGATTCAATTCCTGAATGAGCCAGCATACAGGTAAGATATATCTATGGAAATAGACTCCAAATCATAAAGTCAATATACATAAAAAATATATAATTATATTATAAATATAATAAATATATATATATAAAATATATTAAAAGATAATATATATGATAAAATATATATGATAATATATATAATATATAGAAAAAATATAAATATAATATAATTAAGTATATTTATGAAGTATATTTAACTATATAATAAAGTATATAAAGTAAATAAATGAAGTAAACAAACCTATAGTATAATAATTGATTCATAAACGATAAATTTGATCTACCTAGTGAGTGAATTTAGACTAAACTAGTGAATATAGTAAAAATGGGTAAATGTAAATAAAGGCTTATTGATATTGAATTGAATTTGATCAATGCAATGAATTGTTTCAAAACCGAACCCCTTTGCTTTGAATTGACCTGACCGCGATCATAACCAAATTAATTTGATTGATACATGTAACTAAGAATTCAATATGAATCTATGATATTTCATCGAATCACTGATGAAAAGATTCTATTTCCCGACCAAATTATTAAAAAATTGATAACTTGTTGATACTTATCCATCTTCTCATTTCTCAGATTTGTGGATTTTTCATTTCTTAATTTACCGGTTTAGAGTCAGATATAGATATGCCTATCTATCTTAACAAATAACGGAACGGAGTGATGAATCAATGAATCAAAGCGAAGAAATGGGATTAAGCCCCCTGTTTCGGGGGACTAATTAATTCCCTGAAAGAATCTTTCATATTATTTTTATTCTTAATTTCTATTTAATTTTTTTCTTTTATCTTTATATTCTAATTAAAATGAATAATGGCAATTTAGAATGAATGATTCATGAATCTAAATCACAAATCAAAAAATTCTATGGAATCATATAAAAGATGGAAAAATCTTTCGAATCGAGTCCTACCATTTAGTTATATTGACAATTTCAAAAAACTATTGATATTATGAGCATAATATGCTGATGGTCAGGTAAACGTGCCCCCATCGTCTAGCGGTTCAGGACATCTCTCTTTCAAGGAGGTAACGGGGATTCGACTTCCCCTGGGGGTAGGGTATTACGAAAGGAAGTTGATCGGGGATTCTTACTAAATCTATATCTATAAATCTAGAATTTATTCTTCCTGGGTCGATGCCCGAGCGGTTAATGGGGACGGACTGTAAATTCGTTGGCAATATGTCTACGCTGGTTCAAATCCAGCTCGGCCCAATAATTCACAGATCCGCCATGAAATGATATAACTCCTGGGCTCTGCTCTTTCTAAATGCCTGATACGAAAAAAAAAGTAAAAATTCTGATATTTCTCTCGGCTTGTTAGTTCTTTGATTTTATTTGCTTTTTTTCCCACAAATTTGGATCTTGTGGATAATCTAGATTCATATTAGGATTTGGAACTAGAAAATTTAAGATTAAAGAGTAATGGAAAAAATACCCTTTTTCGTTGAAAGAAAATTCATTATCAATGAATTTTCTTTTGATTTGAAATAAGAAAAAGATGACTAGTAATTTGTGCCCTTAGTATATATCCATGTGGATATCAATATAACACTCGCGTCTATGGTACAACGCGGCGATTCCAATCTAAAATCAAAATAGTCAATAGAAAGGGTTTGAATGAAACCATAAATCATAAAAATATGTAGATTGTAACTTTATTTCATTTCTCTGGGATTGTAGTTCAATTGGTAAGAGCACCGCCCTGTCAAGGCGGAAGCTGCGGGTTCGAGCCCCGTCAATCCCGATGGATACAAACAAATCCAATCCAATAAAAAAAATCCAATAAAACTGTCAATTAATCTCTCCATTTTCTGGAAAAGGAGGATAATATAGAAGAATTTCATCCCCAAAGGAGGTCTTTAATTTCTATTTATTATATTTATTCGATTTATTTTCGTTTTCATCAAAGCAAATATAAAAATTTTCATTTCTTCACCTAGTACTGATGGATAAAGACCTATGTAGATTAGTACAATTATTAGGAATGTCATATTCCGGATTTCAAGAGATACCCCACCGAGTTTAGCTTTTTTGATTACTCCCGACCCCAGTCCAAAATTGAATCGAGTGCCATAGCTTTCTCGGTAACATATGCCCAAATGTAATTTTTATTTGTACGATACAAAATGAATTCAATTTTTTTGATGAAATCTTTTTAATTAAAAAAAAGTATCTTCTTTTTTGGATCCGATTTTGTGTAACCTTAATTACTAATTTTAATTTGAAACAATTTATCTCATTCAAAATTTACACTGAAGTTTTTATATATTATATGCATCCCATTACTAATCCAAGAAAAAGGATCTTTATAAAATAAAGATAAAAAAGGACCCCCCTTAGAGAGGGAAATGAATAATCTTTTTTAGGTTTAAGGATTTCTGCCGAAGAAAAACAAACTCTAAAATAAAAGAAGTGAATTCGGTAGTATATTCGATCTTTTTTTATACTCTAACTTGTCTTTATCAAACCTTTTTGTTTTTCAATAAGATTAGATTATTAATAAAAAGGAGTTTAGAACTTAACTCTCCTTCCCCTTTTTGCTTCTATTGTTTATTTGGGTTTGTTTGTAACCAATGTAAGTTAAGGGCAGTTAGATAATACTGATTGTATAAGGAAGCCATTATACAAAAGAAAAAATGTAAAAGAATAATAAATCAAAATAAAATAATCAAGTAAAGAAATTCTCGATTTCATTGGTGGATCAGGAATCCTTTTTTTGATTCGATATGGATAAAAGATCTTTCTATGTTATACTATTTAATTCTCGACAACGAAGCGATTTGATAACTAAGATATTGTTATTCATGATATTGATCCGATTCGATATCATCGAGATGAAATTCATCCCATTGAATTTAGAGACGAAAGATTTATCATCTCTATGGGATTAAATCCCGAGTTATTGTGTGAAGTCTAGAAAAATGAAAGGATGAAATTATGGAAGTAAATATTCTCGCATTTATTGCTACTGCACTGTTTATTCTAGTTCCTACTGCTTTTTTACTTATAATATACGTAAAAACTATTAGTCAAACTAATTAATTTGAATGACCCCCCTTGACTTCTTAGTTCTTAATTAATATCAGCAGTATTCTATGAGATCCGGTAGTATGGTAGAAAGAAATCTAGATTTCTTTCTACCATACTACCGGATCTCATCTTCATATGTATATATCTGAATATCCATTATCTATATGTCATATAAATAAAGTCTCAATTTTTTCGTTGATTTGTGTTAATTCCAATTAATCTGAAATAGTTGAAAGGCGCCTCTGACTCTTACGATTCTAATTCCTATCCCTAGATTTCAGATTATTTTCAATATGAATATGAATCCCGAAATTATTTAATATAGATATAATTTAATATATCTATAAAAAAAGAATAGTTTGAGTATAACTATATTAATAAAGGAAAACCTATTTTTTAGCATTCCAAAGAAGTAATTGATTGAGCAATTGATAGATTATCTAAGGAAAGGAGTTTTATGAAAACTTTTTTTATTTTTATATGTTGACTAAACAGATTAGTAAACCCCGCCGATTTTTAATCTTGGAATCATGATATCAACCGAGTCAAGTCAATAAAGTAGAAAAAATAGAATATGAATTGTATTTCTCAAATAATCAAACAAATACTAAACTAAGCCTTAAGTGCGCAGTATGTGATTTCTTCAAGAAAATATCTTAGTATACCGTTGAAGAACCAATATCTCTATCTTATTTCCCATCAAAAAAAATAACTTTTAATAACTAATATAAAGAATTACTCTCTTTTCTCTTTGACTTTGAACAGAAACAAATAAAAAGTAAAAAGGGTTGTGCTGTTTTCATTGTCCATATAGAACTCTAGTAAGAGTCGGTTTATTGAAATGAAATAGAAAATTTAAGAAGAATTCGGTTGGAACAAATGATAGGAAATTGGTATTCCTTTTACTTTCAAAATATGAACGTGGAAATCATTAAAATATCTGTTTGATTATGATTACTAAGGGTATTATTCAGATATTTTTTTATTATTTCTAGAATAAATTACTCCACTCGAATCTAATATAATTTTGAAATTAAGATATTTTGAATTCAACTCTTTAAATAAATTCAATTTAATTGAAAAATTTTTCGAGAACGATCAATTAATATAATTCCATTTCTCAACTCAATTAGTAGTACCCCTATAGTCCACTTCTTCCCCATACTACGAGTGAAAGGGAAAATGTAAAGACTACCATTAAAGCAGCCCAAGCGAGACTTACTATATCCATGTGAATTATGTCCCTTATTTATATGAATATGACGAAATTTTTCCATTATTGTTCACTAATAATAGTAGAATCGCTAGCGTAGAGTCAAAAAAAGTATTTTGTCCAATACCTTTAATGAAGATGAAACAATAAAAAAAATCCAAAGTAGGTAAGTGTAAGAAGTTCTTGGATGATTGTTTATGGAACGGGGAAAGATTAAGCACAAAGAAACTCTGCAGCAACGCTTTTGGAAGTCTTACTAAGATGCAAGAAGAAGAATAATAAAAACTAGTCTTATTGCTCTTCATTAAATCAAAAATAGAAACCTATAGAATCAAGCAAGAAAGTATCAAGAGTCCTTTTCCTATGCATACTTCTCTAAATTGAACAAGTTATATCAGTAAAAGTAAAACGGAATAAGATATTTAGCGCCTTTTTTTTTGATCAGGCGACACCCGGATTTGAACTGGGGAAAAAGGATTTGCAGTCCCCCGCCTTACCACTCGGCCATGCCGCCAAGGCGATCGAAAATAGACTAAAATACCCCCCTTATTTTTTTGTAGTAAACCCCTTTTTTACTTGCATCTTGAATCCCATTTTTTTAATCTTAATCCCCTTCCTAAAATAACAAAAAAAGAATACCTTCCTTTTTTGGATTGTATCCAGCCCTTCGATTCATTTTGTTATAGTATGGCGAAACACACATTATCTTCTTTCTATTGACTATTGAAATGAAAGGAAAAACGAAATTTGAATTTTCAGTCCATAATTCCGGACAAATTTGAACCATTAACTATTGACTGTGAATTCATGAACGATTCTTAGATTTGAATTTGAATCTCAATTTTTCCTTAAAAAAATACTTCTCAATTTCAATTATAACAACAATTATAAGTATATGTAAACCCCAGAAAAGTTATTTTTACATGAATAGCTAATCTAATCGGATATCTTATCTGTCTATGATTCCTATTGGAAATTTTTCTAGAGCACGACATGTGCTGTCCACAATAAAACTGCAATAAAAAGAGAGATATATATCTTATATATAGATCATTATATCCACATATCTTTAATAAAGCCTTCTTCTGCACTTCAACATATTATACGAATTCTATTATAAAATAAAAAAAATAGATAAAAAACTCTTCTGTGCGAATCATTTTTTCTTTAACTAAAAAATGAAATACACGAAAATAAGCTAAGTACTAAAACTAAAATAATCAACTTGAATATTGTTTCGGATTATTGGGCTTCTTTATCTCATCGAAGAGATCAAATCCCGAATACTTTAATATTTTATTTATTTTACTGATATTTAATTGTATTGGAATATGTAATATCATAATAGTGGGAGAAAATTGAATGTGGTAGAAATTGAATCACTTTTTGTTTTGTTATTTTGTTATACAAAACAAAATTTCATAAGTCTAAGTTAAAGTTAAGTGGAATTTCGCAACTATTTCCCAGTTGTATCTGTTACAAATTCCAATTTGAGTATAAAATTCTCTTTATTTCTCTGTTTATGCGCATTTCATACATTCCATACCATATTCATATATGGAGTTAAATAAAATTTTATGTGATTCTGTAAACAGAATAGAAATTTCATCATTGCCGGACGATCTATATAATTGAATTTAAAGAACGATCCAATAATGGAATTTTTTTTTTCACTAAATGGAGAAATTCAAAATGCTTGGGGATGGAAATGAGGGAATGTCTACAATACCGGGATTTAATCAGATACAATTTAAAGGATTTTGTAGGTTTATTGATGAGGGCTTAACAGAAGAACTTAATAAATTTCCAAAAATTGAAGATACAGATCAAGAAATTGAATTTCAATTATTTGTCGAAACTTATCAATTAGTAGAACCTTTAATAAAAGAAAGAGATGCTATATATGAATCACTCACATATTCTTCTGAATTATATGTATCCGCAGGATTAATTTGGAAAAACATTAGGGATATGCAAGAACAAACAATTTTTATTGGAAATATTCCTCTAATGAATTCCTCGGGAACTTCTATAGTAAATGGAATATACAGAATTGTAATTAATCAAATATTGCAAAGCCCAGGTATCTATTACCGGTCAGAATTGGACCATAACGGAATTTCGGTATATACCGGTACTATAATATCCGATTGGGGCGGAAGAGTAGAATTAGAGATTGATAGAAAAGCAAGGATATGGGCTCGTGTGAGTAGGAAACAGAAAATATCTATTCTAGTTCTATCATCAGCTATGGGTTCGAATCTAAAAGAAATTATAGAAAATGTGTGCTACCCTGAAATTTTCTTGTCTTTCCTGAATGATAAGGAGAAAAGGAAAATTGGGTCAAAGGAAAATGCCATTTTGGAGTTTTATCAACAATTTACTTGTGTAGGCGGAGATCCGGTATTTTCTGAATCCTTATGTAAGGAATTACAAAAGAAATTCTTTCAACAAAGATGTGAATTAGGAAGGATTGGTCGACTAAATATAAATCAGAGACTAAACCTTGATATACCTCATAACAATACATTTTTGCTACCGCGAGATA